ATATATCATAAATCGGGTCAATGCAAAAGAAATGAGTGCATTTCCATACTATTAAGTAAGTGAAATAGATAAAACAAAATCTGTATTATGCCGCATCACTTATTCTACTGGATCTTACGGAGCCTGTTCACGCACCACATAATCAAGTCTGATCATAGAAAAGATTCTCTTCAAGTGAACCAGCCTATCCTCTGTATGGGGCTTACGCGGTGGTTGGAACAAAGACACATTTAGTTGTGAATTCAAACAAATGTGGCAGATAAGGAATATATCTGCACGGACTAATCAATAGTTCAAGTCACACACTCCCATAATCCATTTTCTCTTCGGAGAATTCACTTCAACCATTAGTGTCAAAGAAATAATACAATTTTGTGGGGTTGAAGGGAAATATCCAAATACATGTTTTATTCTTTTCAATAATCCATATTTATAGCAATGAAATCCTATTGTTCCTACCCTGAGTGAAGTGATAAATAACTGATTACAAATATCTATGATCTATATTATATTCTTTATTCTCTATAAAGGACCAGAAATGCCTTGCTTACGTATCATTGGGAAGTGCATTAACATAAATACGGCAGTAAGCAGAGGTAATACAAAAGTGTGTAAACTATAAAAACGAGTCAGAGTGGGTTGTCCTACACTAGCACTTCCACGTAATAACTCTACCAAAGGCGATCCTATTACAGGAATAGCTTCCGGTACACCTGTTACAATTTTGACTGCCCAATAACCAATTTGATCCCAAGGTAAGGAATAACCAGTCACACCAAAAGATGCGGTCAATACAGCCAGAACCACACCTGTAACCCAAGTCAATTCACGAGGTTTTTTAAAGCCACCGGTGAGATACACACGAAATACGTGCAGGATCATCATTAGGACCATCATACTTGCCGACCATCGATGAACTGATCGGATTAACCAACCAAAATTAGCTTCAGTCATTATATATTGAACAGAAGCAAAAGCTTCAGTAACGGTCGGGCGATAGTAAAAAGTCATAGCAAATCCCGTAGCTACTTGTACTAAAAAACAAGTAAGCGTAATTCCGCCTAAACAATAAAATATATTGACATGCGGAGGAACGTATTTACTAGTTATATCATCTGCAATCGCCTGAATCTCAAGACGTTCTTCGAACCAATCATAGACTTTATTGAGATAGGTAAACTCAAGGAACTCCCCCTCTGAGAACCGTATATGAGAATTTCATCTCGTACGGCTCAAACAGAAACACCCAAATACTGGCTATAACGGATATGTGGAATAGAAAGTTTGAAACTTCTTTAATCCTTTAATCCTATGATTCAATCTTTCTCTAAAGATACGAAAGAATAAAAATCTGAAAGCTCTTCTTTATGGTTATAATGCCAAAATATCAAGTTGGCTCATTCGTCTTTATGTTGATGGTTACAGGCCTCTTGAATCTTCTATTTACCTATTTTTTTTTTCTTTTCTTTGATTTTTTATTTGTGTGTAATGCAGCTTTACTTCTGTTTTCTTTATTATTGATAGGAATTCTCTTGTTAAGACCCTATAGAATCGATTAAAACCTCAGATTCATACTACAACCACGATGATTCAATAAAACCTTCAAAATAAGTCCAAAGATTCTCTGAGTAAGAATCGGTGGATCATCACTTATTCAATGAATATATATAATGAAAAAAAAATACAAAGAACGGTTTGTCCTTTAATTCAAAATAAAAAAAGCAGAAAAAGAATAAAAATCTTTCAATTTATAACTTCTAACCCTTTTTTTTAACTCTTTTTGGTTAATTCTTTTTTTGGAGTCCGGCAAGCGAGGTCTGAATATGAAATATGAATCATAGTTATAATAGTTTGTAATCTATTTCATATATTCCGCGCGTTCCAGATACTAGAATGAATATCCGACGAGGTAAAACCATCTGTATCAAGATGACAGAACCGATTTCTGTAGTATCCATAGGATCAATTATAACAAGTCACACACTCATATTCCGGAAATACAGAAACAAAGAAATTCCACGGTCGAACTACCAAAAAATAGAATGGACTAAAAGCGACCTAAATGCTTCACTTGGTTTTGTATTGAAAAGCTATTTAGTAGTTCTTGTTAATCTAATTCATTGAAATTCCGTCCAGTAAAATGGAAGAATTATAAATCTCCAAAATAATAGATAAGAATATCGCAAATAGAGCCATTGCGATACCCATCAAAGGAGTAGTTCCCCAACCGGGAGCTACTTTACCATATTCCGAATTCAATGGTTTCAATAAATCCCCTATAATAGTTCGTCTTGGACCAGATCTAGAACTATCCTTAACGGTTTGTGTAGCCATAAATCCTATTTTGTATTCATTGAGAGTCGTTGACTTTGTATACCATTCTATTGTAAATAAATGATCTTATCATAGATCCGTTGTAGTCTTAAAATTATATAATAATGGAAACAGCAACCTTAGTTGCCATCTCTATATCTGGTTTACTTGTAAGTTTTACTGGGTACGCCTTATATACTGCTTTTGGGCAACCCTCTCAACAACTAAGAGATCCATTCGAGGAACACGGAGACTAGTTGAATTAATGAGCCTCCCAATATTGGGAGGCTCATTAATTCAATTGAGATAGAGATAATCAAAAATCATTTCATCTTTTTAGTTGGAACTTTAGGCGGTTCCCTAAAAAAGATAGCGAAAAAGATTATTCCTAAAGTCGAGACTAAAAGGAATGTATAAACCAATGCTTCCATAGATTCGATTGTGGTTTACAATTATAGCTTCCATACCTGTTTATTTTGGATCGTCTCCCGGATAATTAAAAAGAAAGAGTCAAAGGAAAGGCAGCAATTCAAATCAAGATTTATCCGGTACCCTATTTATGTTAAACTATGTTAAATCACAAAAATAAAGGTGAAAAGTAAGAAATCAATCTTATATCAGACTACTTGTCTTCTTGTAGTCGGATCCCCAAGTTTTTGGAATGCTCCAAATTCTACTTGAGCATCCAAATCTGGGTCAATACCGGCAAAAACATCTCTGAACAAGGTTCTAGCACCATGCCAAATATGTCCGAAGAAAAAGAGTAGAGCAAACGAAGCATGTCCAAAAGTAAACCAACCCCTTGGACTGCTACGAAAAACACCATCGGATTTCAAAGTAGCACGATCTAATTCAAAAATCTCTCCCAATTGAGCACGTCTAGCATATTTTTTCACAGTAGCAGGATCACTATAACTGACTCCATTCAGTTCGCCGCCATAGAACTCCACAGTTACACCTACTTGTTCGACACTATACTTCGATTCTGCCCTTCTAAAAGGAACATCTGCTCTAACAATTCCGTCTCCGTCTACCAAAACAACCGGAAATGTTTCAAAAAAAGTAGGCATACGACGTACAAAAAGTTCACGACCTTCTTTATCTCTAAAGATAGGGTGTCCTAACCACCCAACCGCTATTCCATCCCCGTTGTCCATTGAGCCCGCTCTGAATAATCCCCCTTTTGCCGGATTATTGCCGATGTAATCATAAAAAGCTAATTTTTCAGGAATTTTAGACCAAGCTTCTGATAAACTTTGATTTTCGGCTAGCCCAGCGCCAACTCTTCTATATATTTCTTGCTGGAAGTATCCCTGATCCCATTGATAACGAGTGGGACCAAATAATTCAATCGGGGTAGTTGCTGAACCATACCACATAGTTCCAGCAACAACAAAAGCAGCAAAAAAAACAGCAGCGATACTACTGGAAAGGACGGTTTCAATATTTCCCATACGTAATCCTTTGTATAGACGTTGGGGCGGACGGACACTAAGATGGAATAGACCTGCTAATATGCCCAATGTACCTGCTGCAATATGATGAGAGGCTATTCCTCCCGGAACAAAAGGATCAAAACCTTCCACACCCCACGCTGGATTTACAGATTGTACCCTTCCGGTTAGTCCATAAGGATCGGACACCCATATTCCAGGACCATACAACCCCGTTACATGAAATGCGCCAAACCCAAAACAAGCCAGTCCTGAAAGAAATAAATGAATTCCAAAAATCTTAGGTAAATCTAAAGAAGGTTTTCCTGTGCGTTCATCACAAAATATTTCTAGATCCCAATACACCCAATGCCAAATAGCTGCCAAAAAGCACAAGCCAGAAAACACAATATGTGCACCGGCCACACCTTCGTAACTCCAAATACCCGGATTCGTTATAGTCCCTCCTGTGATACTCCAACCGCCCCATGAATTGGTTATTCCTAAACGAGTCATGAAGGGTATAACAAACATACCTTGTCTCCACATTGGATCAAGAACAGGGTCAGAGGGATCAAAAACCGCTAATTCGTATAGAGCCATCGAACCGGCCCAACCAGCAACTAGAGCTGTATGCATTATATGGACAGAAAGCAAACGACCCGGATCATTCAATACGACGGTATGAACACGATACCAAGGCAAACCCATGGAAATACCCCTTTCTCAACGAAAAATAGACACTATGTAACTTTATTGCATTGGAAAAAACTATGCTATGTACCCCCCCTTTTTTTCAGTAGATTATCTCGAAGAAAGGATTAATATTTGTTCTATTCTTATTCTTTTAGTAATAATGGAAGAGTTCTGTTTGTAGGAACAAAAAGAAGCAGATCTATTCTATATCCGATAAGTACCAATACGCAATGGTAGGGGGGAGGGATCCCACGTTCATTTTCTATGAGTGAAAGCATACATATTTGTTCATATCATTAAAAAGACCTATTCCTAAAGATTTTCTCCTTTAGTCATAGTCATTCTGTCTTCTTTTTTTATTTTATGTTATGAACTTATTCACTTTATGGATAAACTATGATAAAGGCTAATCTTATGAACTTATTCACTTTATGGATAAACTATGATAAAGGCTAATCTTATTAATATTAAGACAATAAACCCATTGTTTAAGACAATAAACCCATTGTTACGCTTCCACATCAAAGTAAGATATAGTACTTAATTCTTTTTTTCTTTCATTTCATGCCTATTGGTGTTCCAAAAGTACCTTTTCGAAGTCCTGGAGAGGAAGATGCATCTTGGGTTGACGTATAGTGCGACTTGTCAGATATATTGGGTCACATGGGATTCCCCCATTCTCTCCCCCGATCGAGATATCCTCTCTTTCGCCCAAGAAAGATTGATTGACTTATCAAAAATTTGGAGCGTGAAATGCAATTTTATTTATTTTGTTTTTTTTTTTTGGGGGGGGTATCCAGATTAATATTATCAATTAGAATAATTTATGGTTTAGAATACTTTATAGTTGTCTCGATTGGACCAATAAAATGAAGTATCCAGGCTCCGTTTACAAAAAACCCAATTGGTAATATATCTATGATTACTATCTTTATCATATTCTATTTTTAATTTATAAACAGGAGTGATCTTAAACTGTTTAATCAATCGAGTAATATAATGAATACATTAAATATTTGGCAGAAGACATGACATAAAATAAATTGAAAAATAAAAAAGCCATATCAAAAAGACTTGGTATTGGGACATTTGTCCTATATGTACAAATAAAAATAGGGCCGATCTTTACTTGACTTGGAGTAGAACATAAACCTAACAAAATTGAAGAAACCCATTCCGGAACAAGAAAATGACATCGTGATTTGTATTCAATCTCGATGAAACAATACATCAATGAGAAGTTCGTTCGATAAATTTAGTCAATTACTTTTCTATTTTTTGATATTTATAGGTAAAGTAAACAGACCAAAACGAATCTTTCTTGAAAAATAAAAATGGAATCAAAAAAGTCCTTTGTTAGAAGGAGTCCAAAAGAATGCGGGCTGTAATCTACACATTGATTCTTTTTTTCGCGATTTTTGATAACCTGTATGCATCAAAAGGTGCGCGTATGGTTCCTAAAGATACAATTTTATCCTAATCAACCGACTTTATCGAGAAAGATTACTTTTTTTAGGCCAAGAGGTTGATAGCGAGATCTCGAATCAACTTATTGGTCTTATGGTATATCTTAGTATAGAGGATGATACCAAAGATCTGTATTTGTTTATAAACTCTCCCGGGGGGTGGGTAATACCCGGAGTAGCTATTTATGATACTATGCAATTTGTAGGACCAGATGTACAGACAATATGCATGGGATTAGCCGCTTCAATGGGATCTTTTATTCTGGTCGGAGGAGAAATTACCAAACGTCTAGCATTCCCTCATGCTCGGCGCCAATGAGTTTTGTATTTGAGAGAAAAAAGAAGACTATGCCTTCGCCATATGAAATATGACTATTAAGTAATAATAGCATGGCATTTTGAATTCGATATGAGAAAAAAAAACCATTCGATTATATATCGAAAGAGTAGTATGAGATAAGGGGCATTTCCGATTTTATCTGATCTATCGGAAGCCTATTGCAGCGTCACAAACTGTTTTGTTTTCACCCCAGAAGACAGACTAATTATGTTATGAAAGAATAAAAAAAAAAAGAAACTTTGGGATTGTTGAATAAAAGACTAAATAAATATCTATATAAATATAAAGCAACGGAGCCATCATAGTATTTTTTAACTACTCCAAAATAAAAAAAAAAAGGAAGGATGATTATTGGATTATTTACCGATCTGGGTCTAGTATGATAGACCCTATATTTTCTGTTTCTTCGATGGGAGGGAAAAGTGAATTCCATTGTAGAGCCGTATGCAATGCGCAAAAGATAACGATGCCTGTACGGTTGTTCAATTCTATCTTGTTTTTCGTAGTATTTATTATTCTTTATTTGATTTGTTCTCTTTGATTTATCTTCGAGATAGAAGAACCATTTTTTATGTTATATAATCAGGGTAATGATCCATCAACCTGCTAGTTCTTTTTATGAGGCACAAACGGGAGAATTTATCCAGGAAGCGGAAGAACTGCTGAAGTTACGCGAAACCATCACAAGGGTTTATATACAAAGAACGGGCAAACCTTTATGGGTTGTATCCGAAGACATGGAAAGAGATGTTTTTATGTCAGCAACAGAAGCCCAAGCTCATGGAATTGTTGATCTTGTAGCGGTAGAATAAAAAATAACAAGGATGTCACGAAAATACGCAATTCAAAATCTTATCTTCTTACCTACCGGGGTTTGATATAGTATTATATTAATTAATCTATTAATATAGAATTATCAATATAGAAGTAATTCCTAATCATCCGGTTAGGATCGATCTAAACCGATTCATTATGTATACGAGTCAACATGCCAACTATTAAACAACTTATTAGAAAGACACGACAGCCAATCAGAAATGTCACGAAATCCCCCGCCCTTGGGGGATGCCCTCAGCGACGAGGAACATGTACTAGGGTGTATGTGTGACTCGTTCAGAGCATGGACTGGGACAAAAGAACCCATTTTTCCAGTATCAATGATCAGTACCAATAAATAGGATAAAATGGATTTCTTCCATTTACTATATAAAAAGGATCTATCATATCCTTCTATTGTTTATCAAATCTTATGGTTTCTATTGGTGTAAATCGTAAATCCAAGCGTCTCAATTTTCAATTTAAGATGAAAAAGAATTTCCCATTGGTAGCAAATGGTTATCCATTAAGCAGGGAAAATATTATTTAAATTAAAAGGCAAAAAGATTATGCCCTTACTCTTGCAACAACGGACTAACAGGGTCAGCTACACAGCTAATCTTCATAATTAAATATCGTTACTGTATAGGTAGATCTCGTTGTGAAAGACTGATTACTGGATAATTCATAGGTAGAGCCAAAGAGTGTAAACTGTACAAGTTAACAATAGCATTGATTAAATGAAAGAAGGGGCTCCGGTGTATAGAGGGGACCTCGCCGTTTAAAAAGTAACCATAGAAACGATGGAACCCACGATTTTTTTATCCATTTAGATTTACTACTTTGTGTTTTTATTTAATATGCTTTTTTTAATATCTAGTATCACTATCCATACAATTTCTTATTTTTATTTCGAGGTGAAATGCCTAGAAGAAAAAAAGAGAAAATCGTGGTCGGGAAGGTTATAGTAGCAAAAGCCATTGGAGTTTTTATTTTATACATTGGACGAATCCGTTTTGTTATTCAAAAATTAGGAAAGGAAAAAGGAATAACTGAAAGAAGGGAAATCAATTAGTTATTCATCGAAGTTTCATTTATTCAATGACCAGAATTAAACGAGGATATATAGCTCGAAGACGTAGAACAAAAATTCGTTTATTTGCATCAAGTTTTCGAGGGGCTCATTCAAGACTTACTAGAACTATTACTCAACAGAAAATAAGAGCTTTGTTTTCGGCTTATCGGGATAGAGGTAGGAAAAAGAGAGATTTTCGTCGTTTGTGGATCACTCGGATAAATGCAGTAATTCGCGGCTATAGTGTATACTATAGTTATAATAAGTTAATACACAATCTGTACAAGAGGCAGTTGCTTCTTAATCGTAAAATACTTGCGCAAATAGCTATATTAAATAGAAATTGTCTTTATATGATTTCCAATGAAATTATAAAATAAGTAGATTGGAAGGAATTCATGGGAATGTTTTAAATTTTAAATGGAGTTCGCTGGAGAATTAACTCCGGGAAGGTAGAATAGAAATTAGTATGATACAATATAATAATATGATAATATGATATAATAATATGATAATATGATAAGGTCGCCAAAATGAACAAACAACACGTTCAATAAAAAAAGATTGATTCTTTTTTTTTTTCTTATGATACAACAATCTTTTTCTTATGATACAACAATCAAAATCTGGATTCGCGAATTTTTCGAACAAAACATCAATCCGCCTTTGAGTTCGTATTAGAATTTTGATTCAAGTGAAGAATAAACCTATTTCTTTTTGATTCTAAGACCAGTAGTTCTAGTGGTCGACTCATCTTTTTCAAATTGTTTCTCATTATTAAGAAAAGGTAACAAAGATAAAATACGAGCTTGCTTTATAGCACTAGCAATTAATCGTTGTTGTTTTAAGTTTAATCGATTCACCCGTCTAGATAATATTTTTCCTTGTTCACTAATAAATCGACTAATTAAACTCATGTTTCTATAATCAATTCGATCCCCCGATCCAATCGGGGGCAAACGCCTACGAAAAGATCGCTTGGATTTAAAATAGAGTCGCTTGGGTTTATCCATGATTTGTTTATTCCTTATCCCAAAAATCCTATTTTGATGATGGATTTTGGGTTGTTTATCTTTAAATATATGTTATATAGAATATATATATAATATATATCATTTTGAATCTTCCTTGTAAGGGTGACATACAGGCGATCGGATCAGTTCGATCTATTTCTTTATCTCCCCATGAATTGTATGTTTGTAACAAAAGGGACAGAATTTTCTCAATTCCAATCGACTAGGCGTATTATGTCGATTCTTTTGAGTAATATATCTGGAAATACCAATACTCATTGATTCCTTATTAGCACCATTTCGAGTACATTTGGCACATTCCAAAATAACTGTTACTCGAACATCTTTACCCTTGGCCATGAACCTCCTTTGGATTTTTTATTTAACCAACTATTCCATTTTCCGATCCAAAGAGAAGAAAGGAACGAAAAAAAAAATAGAAGTTGCTAACTCGAAATCAAATTCTGAAAGATTTCGTTGAAATCAAGATAGTAATATAATAAAATAAGTAATAGAAGAATTTCTAACTACATTTATAATCCCAGTAAAGTATTTCATTTTTCATTTAAGTATTTTGTATAATATTGTTGACCTAGCCATCAATTTCCATTTCCGTTCTCATTCTCTTATCTTATTAATTTAAATGAAATTTAGAGTCCCGGTCCGAGTTCCGAGTTTTACTGAAGTTGAATCCACTTTTATTCTTTCTCTTTTCGAACTTATTATAATTTAATAAATTCGAAAATTCAAAGAAGGGAAGGGGAGGGATTAGTCACTGATATTTGATTATATCTCTAATCTTCTTCACCCCCTCCCATGTCAATAACTAGAACTAGAAGGAGAATTAAAAAAAGGAGAATATCAACGCATCCGGGAATAAACGATTAATCTCTATCAATAGACCTGCTAAAGACCCAAACCATAAAGTACTTACTACCGGTGCCACGGAGAGATATGTTTTTAGATCTCGCATTTTAAATCCTCCTTATTTATTGTAATTTGTAATACATATATGATCAGACATATATGTAATTAATGATCACTTGTATTTGTACGCGGAATGCCTAATTCAAATGGAAATGTACAACGATTCAGTAGCTATTCCTTTTCTTAAAAAAAAAAGAAAAAAAAATACACCCTTTTATGTCCCAACATTCCCGAAAAATATTATATTCATTTTTTTTTACAGCAGGTTTAATTATACGTTACGTATATAAGTCTTTTATTATACTTAATAATATGTTATATGATATGAGAGTTATATGATATGATATGAGATAAAAAAAAAATAAATGACAAGATAATTTTTGTATATGAATGGATAAAATAAAGATGTGGAAAACAATACAGGTATTCTCTACAATGACACTGTCGACCAATGGAAAGGGATGTAGCGCAGCTTGGTAGCGCGTTTGTTTTGGGTACAAAATGTCACGGGTTCAAATCCTGTCATCCCTACCTATTACTTATCTTATGAGCAGTAACAAGGGATTAATTGAAATCGATTCAAATTGGGTATCCATAATCCAATACATAATATGATCAATCTTTCATTTTACAATATTCTATATAATTCTATATAATAGAATAGTAGATGCATGCAAAAATATATTAGGGTTACAAAATATTTAGAAAGCGCTCTTAGTTCAGTTCGGTAGAACGTGGGTCTCCAAAACCCGATGTCGTAGGTTCAAATCCTACAGAGCGTGATTCCATTCTTGTTATTCTTAGGTCGAAAATTACAATGAAATAATTGAACAGTAATCTAAATTTGACCCCCTATGGATTAAACTTAAAACAAGTAGGGGGTCAATCAGATATTAATTAATCAAAGGTCCAACTGATCACCACGTCTGTATTGTAAATATGCAGTTACAAATAATCCAGCCAAAGTAATAGGAATTAGACCTAAGACAATTCCAAATAGCAAAACTTCAATCATTTCAATTTGTTTGAAAGGAGAAAGGGAGAGGTACTATCTATTCTTAAATATTAATTCGTATTGCACATGAATCTTAATGACCAAGAATTTGAAATTGACACGGTAAGAAACTATAGAATATATGGAATACCACAGAAAGATTTCTTTTTTTTATGAATTATTCATTCAATTAATTTCAAATAAGTCGTATCTTGTTCAAACTGATAAATAGAGCTGAAGTTATAGTTAAAACCGCTAGTAGAAAACCGAAATAACTAGTTATGGTAGGCATAAAGAGGCTAAATGAAATATGTTATTTTTTTTTATACATATGTTTATAAAGCACTTCCCTAAATCTCAATTTTGGTTTTGAAAGAGATAAACAAAAATACCAATTGAAAGAATAAGTTCAATTGAAAGTTTTTGATTCAGCAATTATTATCATTATAAATAGTAATAAAAAAATAGAGTGACATAGGTAAGAAATCAATTCATCATCTGTGATATCTATTCATCCCGTGATTCCGAATCAACAGATTCGATTCATTGTGCAACTCTTAAAAACAAATATTACTATACTAATAATTACTATCTATACTAATAATTACTATACTAATATTATATTAATATTATAAATAATAATAAATAATTTTAAATAATAAAAAACTGTAATAATATATTAATATTATAAATAATAATAAATAATTTTAAATAATAAAAAACTGTGTTGGATAACTTCATTCAAAAAATAAATGAATTTGAATCGCTTAAAATTGAAAATTGGAAAATCATTTCTATTTTTTTTTTATCTTTTTTTTTTATTATTGTATCGAATATATTGTGTATTTTCGAACCAAAAATGACCTTATAGTATAATGCCTCTTACTTTATTACTTTCCTTTTTTTTACTTTAATTTGAACTCATTAGATTCAGTAGTAGGTTCATTCACATAATATCTCAAATAAGAAGAAAAAGAGTTTTGCAGAATCTAATCGTGCGAAACTCGGTTATACATTTTGTCTTTACATATTTAAAATTAGAAAGCCCCGACTTTCTAATTCTAATTAGGTCACGAAAGACCCAAAGGGCCTAATACAACAATGCTTGCATCGTGAATATTGATTCTTATTTGATTACTTGCTTGTTCTCTTTCTTTCATCGAAGACTATCTACTAGTCTTACTTGTTACTGGACAACTAATCAATTTACTGGACAACTAATCAATTCCTTAAAAATGAAAAAAAGGGGGGTTCCAACAAAAAACATCTTCTACAACTACAAAAAGAAAGAATATTTATAGATTTCGCATCTAATTGAATTAGAAAGGAATATGATAATCTCCCTCGTGAATTATTCGAAAGCAATCCGTCGGATTCACATTATATCTGATTTTCAGTTTCTAATCCGAAGCCAATAATGAAGAGAA